TCAATACAGCCAGAACCACACCTGTAACCCAAGTCAATTCACGAGGTTTTTTAAATCCACCAGTAAGATACACGCGAAATACGTGCAGGATCATCATTAAGACCATCATACTTGCCGACCATCTATGAACTGATCGGATTAACCAACCAAAGTTAGCTTCCGTCATTATATATTGAACAGAAGCAAAAGCCTCAGTAACGGTCGGACGATAGTAAAAAGTCATAGCAAACCCCGTAGCTACTTGTACTAAAAAACAAGTAAGCGTAATTCCTCCTAGACAATAAAATATGTTGACGTGAGGAGGAACGTATTTGCTAGTTATATCATCTGCAATCGCCTGAATTTCAAGACGTTCTTCGAACCAATCATACACTTTATTGAGATAGGGAAACCAAGGGGACCCCCCTCTGAGAACCGTATATGAGAATTTCGTCTCGTACGGCTCAAACAGAAACACCCAAATACCGCTCGTAACGAATATGTGTACTAAAAAGTTTCAAACTTCTTAATGCTATGATTCAATTTTTTCTATGAAGATACGAAAGAATCAAAATCCGAAAAGTCTTCTTTGTAGTTATAATGCCCAAATATCAAGTCGGCTCATTCGTATTTATATTGATCATTAGGGGCCTCTTGAATCTTCTATTTACCTATTTTTTTCTTTGATTTGTGTGTAATGCGACTTTACTCTTGTTTTCTTTATTATTGATAGGAATTCTCTTGTTAAGACCCTATGAATCAATTAAAACCTTAGATTCATCCTAGAACCACGATGATTCAAGAAAAAAACCTTTCCTTTCAAAAAAAGTTCCAAAATTCCCTGAGTAAGAACCCTTGGATTATCACTTATTCAATGCTTATTCAATGACTGAATATCATGAAAAAAAGACAAAGAAACGTTTATCCTTTAACCAAAATAAGTATAAACAAAAGAATAAAATTTTTTGAATTTCTCACTTCTAACTCTTTTTTCGGAGTCCGGCCACGAGGTCTGATAAGTATGAATCATAGTTCTAATATTTTTTATAATAGTTTGGAATCTATTTCATATATTCTGTGCTCCAGATACTAGCCTAGACTGAATATCCAAGGAGATAAAATCATCTTGATCAAGATGACCGACTTCTTCTCTGTCGTATCCATAGGATCAATTCTAACAAGTCACACACTCATATTCCGGAAATACAGAAAAAAAGAAATTCCACGATCGAACTACCAAAAAAGAGTGGGCTAAAAAGCGGAAACCTACATACTTTAGACTTTACTTTTTATTGAAAAGTTATTTAGGGGTTCTTGTGAATCGAATCTAATTGCTTGAAATTCCGTCCAGTAAAATGGAAGAATTATAAATCTCCAAAATAATAGATAGGAATATCGCAAATAGACCCATCGCGACACCCATCAAAGGCGTAGTTCCCCACCCAGGAGCCACTTTACCATATTCCGAATTCAATGGTTTCAATAAATCCCCTACAATAGTTCGTCTTGGCCCAGATCTAGAACTATCCTCAACGGTTTGTGTAGCCATAAATAATCCTATATTTTTGTTTATTCAGTGAGATCTGTTGACTTTGTATACCATTCCGTTGTAAATAAATGATCTTATCATAGATCCATTGTGGTCTTGAAATTATATAATAATGGAAACAGCAACCCTAGTTGCCATCTCTATATCTGGTTTACTTGTAAGTTTTACTGGGTATGCCTTATATACTGCTTTTGGGCAACCCTCTCAACAACTAAGAGATCCATTCGAGGAACACGGGGACTAGTTGAAGTACTGAGCCTCACAATATTGTGAGGCTCAGTACTTCAATTGAGATAATGAGAAATCATTTCGCCTTTTTAGTTGGAACTTTAGGCGGTTCGCGAAAAAAGATAGCGAAAAAAATTATTCCTAGAGTCGAGACTAAAAGGAATGTATAAACCAATGCTTCCATAGATTTGATTTCGGTTTACAATTATAGCTTCCATACCTGTTTAGTTGGGATCTTTTTCCGGATAAAAAAAAGACCAAGATAAGAGTCAAAGAAATGAAAAGTCAGCATCTATGTCAAATCAAAAAATAAAGGAAAAAAGGAACAGAGCAATCTTGTATCAGACTAGACTCTTTTTGTAGTTGGATCTCCAAGTTTTTGGAATGCCCCAAATTCTACTTGAGCGTCCAAATCTGGGTCAATCCCAGCAAAGACATCTCTGAACAAGGTTCTAGCACCATGCCAAATGTGTCCGAAGAAGAAGAGCAAAGCAAACGAAGCATGCCCAAAAGTAAACCAACCCCTTGGACTGCTACGAAAAACCCCATCGGATTTCAAAGTAGCACGATCTAATTCAAAAATTTCACCCAATTGAGCACGTCTAGCATATTTTTTCACAGTAGCAGGATCACTATAACTGACTCCATTGAGTTCACCACCATAGAACTCAACAGTTACACCGACCTGTTCAACACTATACTTCGATTCTGCTCTTCGAAAAGGAACATCGGCTCTAACAATTCCGTCGCCGTCTACCAAAACAACCGGAAATGTTTCAAAAAAGGTCGGCATACGGCGTACAAAAAGTTCGCGCCCTTCTTTATCTCTAAAAACAGGGTGTCCTAACCACCCAACAGCTATTCCATCCCCGTTGTCCATGGAACCCGCTCTGAATAATCCACCTTTTGCGGGATTATTCCCGATGTAATCATAAAAAGCTAATTTTTCAGGAATTTTAGACCAAGCTTCTGATAAACTTTGATTTTCGGCTAGCCCGGCACTAACCCTTCGATATATTTCTTGCTGGAAGTATCCCTGATCCCATTGATAACGAGTGGGACCAAATAATTCAATCGGGGTAGTTGCTGAACCATACCACATAGTTCCAGCAACAACAAAAGCTGCAAAAAAGACAGCAGCGATACTACTCGAAAGGACGGTTTCAATATTTCCCATACGTAATCCTTTGTATAGACGTTGGGGCGGACGAACACTAAGATGGAATAGGCCCGCTAATATGCCCAATGTACCTGCTGCAATATGATGAGAGGCTATTCCGCCCGGAACAAAAGGATCAAACCCTTCGACACCCCACGCAGGATTTACAGCTTGTACCCTTCCGGTTAATCCATAAGGATCGGATACCCATATTCCCGGACCATACAATCCGGTTACATGAAATGCACCAAAACCAAAGCAACCCAACCCTGAGAGAAATAAATGAATTCCAAAAATCTTCGGCAAATCCAAAGAAGGTTTTCCTGTACGTTCATCACAAAATATTTCTAGATCCCAATACACCCAATGCCAGATAGCTGCTAAGAAGCACAATCCAGAAAACACAATATGTGCTCCGGCCACACCTTCGTAACTCCAAATACCCGGATTCGTTATAGTCCCTCCTGTGATACTCCAACCCCCCCATGAATTGGTTATTCCTAAACGAGTCATGAAGGGTATAACGAACATACCTTGTCTCCACATTGGATCAAGAACAGGATCAGAGGGATCAAAAACTGCTAATTCGTATAGGGCCATTGAACCGGCCCAACCAGCAACTAGAGCTGTATGCATTATATGAACAGAAAGCAAACGACCGGGATCATTCAATACAACCGTATGAACACGATACCAAGGCAAACCCATGGAAATACCCCTTTATCAACGAAAAATAGACACTATGTAACTTTATTGCACTGAAAAAAACTATGCTATGGACCTCCCCCTTTGAGGTGAGGGGATTATCTTGGCGAAAGGATTAATATTTGGTCTATTCTTTTAGTAATAATGGAACAATTCTATTCTATTCGTAGGAACAAAAAGAAGCAGATCTATTCTATACTCGATAAGTACCAATACGCAATGGTGGATGGGAATTGATCCTATTTTTTATGAGTGAATGTATACATATTTGTTCATCATTCAAAAACCTATTCGGAAGAATTTTCCTTTATTCCTCCTGTTTTCCTTTTTTATGAACTTATTCAATCTATGTATAAAATATGCTAAAAGATAAAATATGATAAAGAAAGGCCGATCTTATTTATTAAGACAATAAACCCGTTGTTACGCTTCCACATCAAAGTGAGCTATAGTACTTAATTCTTTTTTGTTTGCTTTAATGCCTGTTGGTATTCCAAAAGTCCCTTTTCGAAGTCCTGGAGATGAAGATGCATCGTGGGTTGACCTATAGTGCGACTTGTCAGATATATTGGGTCATATGGTATTTCCCCGTTCTCTTCCCCGATCGAGGTATCCTCTCTTTCGCCCAAGACGGATTGATTTCATTATCAAAAATTTGGAGCGTGAAGTGGAATTAGATCTATTTTTTGGGGGGTATCCAGATTAATATTATCAATTAGAATAATTTATGGTTTTCTCGGTTGTACTAATAAAATGAAGTATCCAGGCTCCGCTTAGAAAAAACCCAATTTGGAAATTTGGAATCTATCTATTCTATGATTACTACTTGTATCATATTCTATTTATAAATAGGATTGATAGAAAACTGTTAATTAATGGAGTAATATGATGAATACGTTGGTTGAATATTTGTTTACAAGCATGAAGTAAATTGAAAAAAAAAAAGAAGTCGTAGCAAAAAGACATGCTATTGGGGCATTTGTCCTATATGTGCAAATCCAAATCGGGCAGATCTTTACTCGGAGTAGAGCATAAACCTAAAAGAATTGAAGAAGACCATTCGGGAACAAGAAAATGACATCGCAATTGCAATTTGATCTCGATGAAACAATACATCAATGAAAAGTTAGTTCGATAAATTGAAAATTTAATGAATTGTTTTTTTATTTATTGAAATTTCTAGTATAGATAAACGACCGCGGGCCAAAGGACAAAACTCATCTTTCTTGAAAAATGGAAGGGAAGAAAAAGCCCCTTCATTAAAAGTTAGAAAGAGTCCTCTAAAGAAGGGTACAATCTAAACATTGATTCTTTTTTTCGCTATTTTTTTTGAACCGTATGCATCAAAAGGTGCCCGTACGGTTCTTAAGGGATACAATTTTATCCTAATCAACCGACTTTATCGACAAAGATTACTTTTTTTAGGCCAAGACGTTGAGAACGAGATCTCGAATCAAATTATTGGTCTTATGATATATCTCAGTATAGAGGATGAGAACAAAGATCAGTATTTATTTATAAACTCTCCCGGTGGAGGGGTAATAGCGGGAATAGCTATTTATGATACTATGCAATTTGTGAAACCAGATATACATACAATATGCATGGGATTAGCCGCTTCAATGGGATCTTTTATTCTGGTCGGAGGAGAAATTACCAAACGTCTAGCATTCCCTCACGCTCGGCGCCAATGAGTTTTTTTTTAGACAAAAAAGAAAAACTATGCCTTCGCCATAGAAAATATGAATATTAAGTAATAATAGCATGGCACTTTGAATTCGATATGAGAATTTTTTTCTTGTTTTTTTTTCTAAACCATTAGGTTATGTATCGAAAGAGTAGTATGAGATAAAAGGCATTTGCGATTTTAGCTGATTTATCGGAGGCCTCTTTCAGCGTCACAAACTTTTTTGTTTTCACGACGGAAGACTCTTAACAATATTTCTGTTATGAAAGACTACGAAATATTTTTTTTTAAGGAAAAAAAAAGAAACTTTGGGATTGCTGAATAACAAACGAAATAATAAAGCAACGGAACCATCATAGTATTTATTTTTAAATTACTAAAAAAAAAAAAGGAAGGGTGGTTATTGGATAATTTACTGTTCTGGGTCTGATAGATCCTCCATTTTCTATTCCTTCGATGGAAGGTAAAAACGAATTCCATTGTGGAGCCGTATGCACTGCACAAAGGATGCCTGTACGGTTGTTAATCCTATCTTTTTTATTCTCTTTGACTCATCATGATCATGCGAGATAGAGAAAACCATTTATTAAATCATCAGGGTAATGATCCATCAACCTGCTAGTTCTTTTTATGAGGGACAAACGGGAGAATTGATCCTGGAAGCGGGAGAACTACTGACGCTGCGCGAAACCATCACAAAGGTTTATGTACAAAGAACAGGCAAACCCTTATGGGTTGTATCCGAAGATATGGAAAGGGATGCTTTTATGTCAGCAAAAGAAGCCCAAGCTCATGGAATTGTTGATGTTGTAGCGGTTGAATAAAAAATAGCGGGGATTTCACGCAAAAATCCGAAATTTGAGATTTTCTCTTCTTACCGGGGGTTAATATAATATTTTCTATTACTATTAATCCTATTAATTATTAATATCGAATATAGAAGTAATTCATAATCATCCGGTTAGGATTGATCTAAACCAACTCATTATGTATACAATTCAACATGCCAACTATTAAACAACTTATTAGAAACACAAGACAGCCAATCAGAAATATCACCAAATCGCCCGCCCTTCGGGGATGCCCTCAGCGTCGAGGAACATGTACTAGGGTGTATGTGCGACTCGTTCAGACCATGGACCGGGACAAAAGAAAGTACAAAATTTTTCCCGTATCAGTGATAAATACCAGTGAATAGGATAGAATGAATGGAAGAACTCCGTTCACTACCTAAAAATAAATAAAAAAGATTTATCGTATCCTTTTATTGTGTATCAAATTTATGGTTTCTATTGGTGCAAATCCAATCATCTCAATTTGCAATTTTAGATGAGAAAGAATTCCCCATTGGTAACAAATGCTTATCCATTAAGCAGAGGAAATCCTATTTAACAGAAGGATTATGGCCTTATTCTTCCAAGAACGGACTAAGAGGGTCAGCTACCCAACTAATCTTCATAATTAAATACCGTTACTGTATAGGTAGATCTCGTTGTGAAAGACCGATTACTAGCTAATTCATGGGTAGAGCCAAAGAGGGTGAACTGTACAAGTTAACAATAACATTGATGAAATAAAAGAAGGAGCTCCGGTGTATAGAGAGGACCTCACCGTTTAAGAAGTAACCATAGAAACGAAGGAACCCACTATTTCTTTATCCATTTCGATTTTTTTTATTTACTCGATGTTTTTTTTTTGATACCAAGTATCAATACAATTTCGTATTTTGGGGTGACTAGAACAAAAAAGAAATCGTGGTCGGGAAGGTTATAGTAGCAAAAGCCATTGGAATTTTTATTTTATACATTGGAAAAATACGTTTTGTTATTAATAGACTAGGAAAGGAGAAAGGACTAACTGAAAGAAAGGAAATCAATTAGTTATTCATCAAAGTTTCATTTATTCAATGACTAGAATTAAACGAGGATATATAGCTCGGAGACGTAGAACAAAAATTCGTTTATTTGCATCAAGCTTTCGAGGGGCTCATTCAAGACTTACTCGAACTATTACTCAACAGAAAATAAGAGCTTTGGCTTCAGCTTATCGGGATAGAGGTAGGCAAAAAAGAAATTTTCGACAGTTGTGGATCGCTCGAATAAATGCAGTAATTCGATATAATAAGGTAGACTACAGTTATAGTAGATTCATACACAATCTGTACAAGAGGCAGTTGCTTCTTAATCGTAAAATACTTGCCCAAATCGCTATATTAAATAGGAATTGTCTTTATATGATTTCCAATGAGATCATAAAATAAGAAGATTGGAAAGAATCCAGCGGAATGCTTAAAATGGAGTTCTCTCGAGAATGAACTCCGAGAAGGTAAAGTAGAAATTAGTATGATAAAATATCATAAAGTGGTCAAAATGAGCAAATATGTTCAATAAAAAAAAGATTAATTCTTCTTCTCCTTTTTTTTCTTACGACACGACAATCAAATCTAGATTTTGGGATTTTTCGAACAAAGCATCAATCGGCGGTTGAGTTTGGATTTTCATTTTAATTCAATTGAAGAGTAAGCCTATTTATTCCTGGTTCTAAGACCAATAGTTCCAGCGGTAGACGCCCTTCTTTCAAATTGTTTCTCATTATTAAGAAAAGGTAACAAAGATAAAATACGAGCTTGTTTTATAGCAATAGTAATTAAGCGTTGCTGTTTTAAGGTCAATCTATTTACCCGTCTAGATAATATTTTTCCTTGTTCACTAATAAATCGACTAATTAAACTCATGTTTCTATAATCAATTCGATCCCCCGATTGAATCGGGGGCAAACGCCTACGAAAAGATCGTTTGGATTTAAGAAGGAGTCTCTTGGATTTATCCATGGTTTGTTTATTCCTTATCCCGAAAATCCTATTTCGATCGGATCTAAAATAATTTAGAATTAAGAAATAGGATTTGGTTTGTTTATATTTAAATCTAAAATATGTTTAATATATGTAATTTTGCATCTTCCTTGGATTGGAAAAGGGTGACACACAGACGATTGGTTCGATCTATTTCTTTATCTCCCCATGAATCGTATGTTTGTAACAACGGGGACAGAATTTTCTCAATTCCAATCGACTAGGCGTATTGTGTCGATTCTTTTGAGTAATATATCTGGAAATCCCCACGGATTCCTTATTAACACCGTTTCGAACACAACGAGTACATTCCAAAATAACTGTTACTCGGGCATCTTTACCCTTGGCCATGAACCTCCCTTGTATTTTTGATTCACGCAACTCTTCTATTTTCCGATCCAAAATGAAGAAAAAAAGAGAAGTTGGTAACTCGAAATAAAATTATAAAAGATTTCGTTGCAATCAAATATAAAATATAGTAATACAATGATTTCTAAATTTAGAATCGCAGTACGGTTTTGCATTTAAGTATCTTGTATGATATTGTTGCCCTAGCCATCACATTTTCATTTTCGTTCTCACTCTTTTATTAATTCAATTGGAACCCCGCGCCGAGTCCAAGTTTGACGGAAGTTGAATCCAGTTTTATTCTTTCTCTTTTCTAACTTATTCTAAGTCTAAAAACTCTAAAAAAAAGAAGGGGAAGGGGATTAGTCACAGATATTTGATTGTTTTTCTAATCTTCTTCACCCCTTCCCAAGTCAATAACTAGAATGAAAAAAATGGGAATACCAACGCATCCGGGAATAAACGATTGATCTCGATTAATAGACCCGCTAAAGCCCCGAACCATATAGTACTTACTACCGGTGCCACGGAGAGATATGTTTTTAGATCTCGCATTTAAAACCCTCCTACTTTATAGTAATTTGTAATACATAATGGTATTACATACCATCAAATGTATATATAGTTAATAACCGCTTGTTAAGTCTTTTTATTATAGTTTAATATATGATATGAGACAAAAAAGAAGAAATGGCAAGATAATTTGTGTATACCAATGGAGGAAATAAATCAAAAATGTGGAAAACAAGACAGAGATTCTCTACAATGACACTGTAGACCAATTGAAAGGGATGTAGCGCAGCTTGGTAGCGCGTTTGTTTTGGGTACAAAATGTCACAGGTTCAAATCCTGTCATCCCTACCTATTACTTATCTTCTGAACAGTAACGAGGAATCAATTGAGATCCATAAAAATGGAACATACATATACCGAATCAATCTTTTTTTTTATTTCATTTTATCATATTCTATATGATAATATATGTATGCAAGATATATTAGGGTTGCATTTAGTTTGATAATAAAACGCTCTTAGTTCAGTTCGGTAGAACGCGGGTCTCCAAAACCCGATGTCGTAGGTTCAAATCCTACAGAGCGTGATTCGATTGTTGTTGTTGTTAGATCAAAATTAGACTGAAATAATTCAACAGAAATCAAAATTTTACCTCCTGCAAGTAGGAGGTCCATCAAAAAAAGAACTTTTAATTAATCAAAGGTCCAACTGATCCCCCCGTCTGTATTGTAAATATGCGGTTACAAATAATCCAGCCAAAGTAATAGGAATTAGACCTAATACGATTCCAAATAGAAAAACTTCAATCATTTCAATTTAGTTGAACGAGGAAAAGGAGAGGTAATATCTATCCTTAAAATATTAATCGGTATTGCCCACGAATCTCAATGACCAGGAATTGGAAATTGAATTGACAAGGTAAAGAACTCTACAATATATAGAATATATGGAATACCACAGAAACGTTTCTTTTTTTTAATT